TTGATGAATCAAAAACTTTCAATTGAACTTATCCTTTCAATTGGAACTTATCCTTTCAATTGGTTGGTATTTTTGCCTATCCTCGTATCTTTCAAAAATTGAAACTTAGGGAAGTACTTTCTAAACATATGTAGAAAAAGAACATATTTCATTTAGCCCTTTCATGCCTACTATAACTAGTTATTTCGGTTTTCTACTAGCAGCTTTGACTATAACCTCAGCTCTATTTATCGGCTTGAGCAAGATACGACTTATTTGAAATTAATTAAATGAACAGTTCATACAAAAATCTTTCTGTGATAGTTCATATATTCTATAGTTCCTTACCGTATCAATTTCCAATTTTTGGTCATTGAGATTTAGAGTCAATACGGATTACTATTTATATTTAAGCATAGATATTACCTCCCCTTTCCCCTCTCAAACAAATTGAAATGATTGAAGTTTTTCTATTTGGAATCGTCTTGGGTCTAATTCCTATTACTTTGGCTGGATTATTTGTAACTGCATATTTACAATACAGACGTGGTGATCAGTTGGAACTTTGATTAATTAACATCCCTTTTTTGATTGACCTCCTACTTCCTTTAATTCGCGGGAGGTCAAAATTAGATTGGTTTCATTTTTTCGGTGGTAATTTTCGACCTAGCGGGACTAACAAGAACACAGAATCACGCTCTGTAGGATTTGAACCTACGACATCGGGTTTTGGAGACCCACGTTCTACCGAACTGAACTAAGAGCGCTTTATTATCACAATGAATATTTTGTGACCCCAATACGTCTTGCATATATACTATCATAAAATGAAAGATTTTTTATGTATATCCAATTTTCTTTTAATCGATCTCAATTGATCCCCCGTTACTGTTCAAAGTAATAGGTAGGGATGACAGGATTCGAACCTGCGACATTTTGTACCCAAAACAAACGCGCTACCAAGCTGCGCTACATCCCTTTCAATTGGTCTACAGTGTCATTGTAGAGAATCCCTGTTTTGTTTTCCATATCTTTATTTCTTCCATTGATATACACAAATATCTTGTCATTTCTTCTTTTTGGTCTCATATAACATATAATTATATTAAAAATAGTAAAAGACTTCTATTATATTAAAGTATGAAATAAATATGAGACCCTGTAAAAAATGACTATTTTTCGAGAATTTCTGGCCTAAAGGGGCATATTTGTTTCTTTTAAGATTCAGAAAAGTACGATCTATTTTGTACATTTCAACTTGAATTAGGAATTCCGCGTACAAATACAAGCGGTCAGTCATTAAGTACATATACACATCTGGTTATATATGTATTAGCATTATGTATTAGAAATAATAAAGAAGGAGGAGAATTTAAAATGCGAGATCTAAAAACATATCTCTCCGTGGCACCGGTAGTAAGTACTCTATGGTTCGGGTCTTTAGCAGGTTTATTGATAGAGATCAATCGTTTTTTTCCGGATGCGTTGATATTCCCCTTTTTTTCATTCTAGTTATTGATATGGTAGGGGGGGAAGAGGATTAGAGATAGAATCAAATATCTGTAACTAATCCCTTCCCTTCTTTTTTTTTTTCGAATATACGTTAGAAAAACAAAAAGGGGATTCCCCCTCTGTGAAACTAGTAATTCGGGCCAGGCTCAAATTTAAATAAAATTAATAAAAAATAGTGATGGTTGGGGCAACAATATCATACAAGATACTTAAATAAAAATTAAATGCTGTACGGCAATTTTAAATTCTAAATCGAGTAATATAGTTAGAAATCATTATATTACTTACTTATTAATATATTGTTATTATTACTATATTGATTTATATTGATTTATTGCAACGAAACCTTTCTTTCATAATTCGATTTCGAGCTACCTGTTTTTTTTTGTTCCTTTCTTCTTCCTCGTTTCGGATCGGAAAATCAAAGAGTTGAATGAATCAAAAACCAAAGGAGGCTCATGGCCAAGGGTAAAGATGTCCGAGTAACGGTGATTTTGGAATGTACCAGTTGTGTTCGAAATCGTGTTAATAAGGAATCAACGGGCATTTCCAGATATATTACTCAAAAGAATCGACATAATACGCCTAGTCGATTGGAATTGAGAAAATTCTGTCCCTGTTGTTACAAACATACGATTCACGGGGAGATAAAGAAATAGATCGAACCGGTCACTCGTGTGTCAGTCTTCCGTTCCAAGGAAGATCAAAAATGACATATTAGATATATCTAATATATAACAATATATAATATATATTAATTTTAATATAAACAAACCAAATCCTATTTCGATCAGATCAACCGTGATGGAGAATTAAGAAATAGGATTAGGATCTTTTCTTTAGGATAAGGAATAAACAAACCATGGATAAATCCAAGCGAATCTTTCTTAAATCCAAGCGATCTTTTCGTAGGCGTTTGCCTCCGATCCAATCGGGGGATCGAATTGATTATAGAAACATGAGTTTAATTAGTCGATTTATTAGCGAACAAGGAAAAATATTATCTAGACGGGTGAATCGATTGACCTTAAAACAACAACGATTAATTACTATTGCTATAAAACAAGCTCGTATTTTATCTCCGTTACCTTTTCTTAATAATGAGAAACAATTTGAAAGAAGCGAGTCAACCGCTAGAACTACTGGTCTTAGAACCAGAAAAAAATAGGCTGACTCTTGAATTGAATCAAAAAAAATCCCAATCCAAACTCAAATGCGGATTGACGCTTTTTTTTTCTAAAAATAGGAAATCCAGATTTGATTGTCGTGTCGTTTGAAAAAAAAAAAAAAAAAATGGGGGAAGAATAGAAGAATAAGAAATATTTTTTATTCAACATGTTTCTTCATTTTCATTTTGACGACTTTTTCATATTTTATCATACTAATTTCTACTCTACCTTCCCAGAGTTCATTCTCCAGGGAACTCCATTTAAACCATTCCAACGGATTCCCTTCACTCTCTTTATTTTATGATCTCATTGGAAATCATATAAAGACAACTCTTATTTAATATAGCTATTTGTGCAAGTATTTTACGATTAAGAAGCAATTGTTTCTTGTACAGATTGTGTATTAATTTACTATAACTAAAGTATACTTTATTGTCTCGAATTACTGCATTTATACGAGTAATCCACAAACGACGAAAATCTCTCTTTTGTCTACCCCTATCCCGATGAGCCGAAACCAAAGCTCTTATTTTCTGTTGAGTAATAGTCCGAGTAAGTCTTGAATGAGCCCCTCGAAAAGTTGATGCAAATAAACGGATTTTTGTTCTACGTCTTCGAGCTATATACCCTCGTTTAATTCTGGTCATTGAATAAATGAAACTTTGATGAATAACTAATTGATTTCCTTTCTTTCAGTTATTCCCTTCCCGTGTCCTAGTCTATTAATAACAAAACGGATTCTTCCAATGTATAAAATAAAAATTCCAATGGCTTTTGCTACTCTAACCTTCCCGACCACGATTTTTTTCTAGGCATTTCGCCTAGAAATCAAAATTGTATTGATACTAGGTATCAAAAACACATAGTAAATAAAAAAGTAATAAATAAAAATGGATTATAGTGGGTTCCATCGTTTCTATGGTTACTTCTTAAACGGCGAGGTCCTCTCTATACACCGGAGCCCTTCCTTCATTTAATCAATGTTATTGTTAACTTGTACAGTTCACACCCTTTGGCTCTACCCATAATTATCTAGTACTAGGTCTTTCACAACGAGATCTATTTATACAGTAACGGTATTTAATTATGAAGATTTGCTGAGTAGCTGACCCTGTTAGTCCGTTCTTGCAAGAATAAGGCCTAAAATTTTGACTTTTTAAAATAAGATTTCCCCTGCTTAATGAATACCATTTGCTATCAATGGGGAATCCTTTCTCATCTTAAATTTAAAATTGAGGTGATTGGATTTGCACCAACGGGAACCATACATTTGATACCCCAATCGAAGGATAGATCTTTTTTTAAGATATTGAATATTCAATGGAGTTCGTCCATTCTATTCTATCCTACTCACTGGTACGGATCGGTGATACTGGATCAATTGTTTTCTTTCTTTTGTCCTAGTCCATGGTCTGAACGAGTCGCACATACACCCTAGTACATGTTCCTCGTCGCTGAGGACATCCTCCAAGAGCGGGGGATTTCGTGACATTTCTGATTGGCTGTCTTGTGTTTCTAATAAGTTGTTTAATAGTTGGCATGTTGAATCATATATATAATGGGCTGGTTTAGATCGATCTTAACCGGATGCTTAGGAATTCTTTTTTTTTTTTCTATATTTTCAATTTCTATATTAAGAAATTAATAAATAGAATATTAAATCCGGTAAGAAGATAAAATACCAAATCACGAATTCATGTGAAATCCTTGTTCTTTTTCTTTTTTATTCAGTCGCTACAAGATCAACAATTCCATGAGCTTGGGCTTCTGTTGCTGACATAAAAACATCTCTTTCCATGTCTTCGGATACAACCCATAGGGGTTTGCCTGTCCTTTGTGCATAAACCCTTGTGATGGTTTCGCGCAGCTTCAGCAGCTCTTCCGCTTCCAGGACAAATTCTCCCGTCTGTGCCTCATAAAAAGAACTAGCAGGTTGATGGATCATTACCCTGATAATATATGATATAACATAAAAAATGTTTCTTCTATCTCGCATGATGAAAGTGAGGAGATAAAGAATAATCAAAAAGATATAATTGAACAACCGTACAGGCATCTTTTGCGCATTGCATACGGCTCTATAATGGAATTCGCTTTTTTTACCTTACCTTACTTACATCGAAGAAATATAAAATAAATGATAGGGTCTATCAGACTCGGGTTGGTAAATGATCCAATAACCATCCTTCCTTTTGTAGTAGTTCAAAAATACTATAAAAATACTATGATGGTTCCGTTGCTTTATATATTTATTTCGTCTGTTATTTAGCAATCCCAAAGTTTCTTTTTTTTTTTTTTCAAATAAAAAAACAAGATTTATTTTCATATTCTTTCATAACCTAAAAATTGTTAAGATTAAGAGCCCCTGCTGTGAAAACAAAAAAGTTTGTGACGCTGAAATAGGCCTCCCGATAGATTGGCTAAAATCGAAAATGCCTTTTTATCTCATACTACTCTTTCGATACGTAATCTAAGGGTTTAAAAAAAATTTCTCATATCGAATTCGAAGTGCCATGCTATTATTACTTAATATTCATATAGTGCGAAGGCATAGTTTTCTTTTTTTCTCTCAAATCAAATAAAAAACTCATTGGCGCCGAGCGTGAGGGAATGCTAGACGTTTGGTAATTTCCCCTCCAACAAGAATAAAAGATCCCATCGAAGCGGCTAATCCCATGCATATTGTCTGTATATCTGGTCGCACAAATTGCATAGTATCATAAATAGCTACTCCGGGTATTACCCATCCGCCAGGAGAGTTTATAAACAAATACAGATCTTTGGTATCATCCTCTATGCTGAGATATACCATAAGACCAATAAGTTGATTCGAGATCTCGCTATCAACCCCTTGGCCTAAAAAAAGTAATCTTTCTCGATAAAGTCGGTTGATTGGGATAAAATGGTATCCCTTAGAAACCGTACATGCACCTTTTGATGCATACGGTTCAACAAAAATCATGAAAAAAAGGAATCAATGTGTAGATTCTAGCTTTTTTTTCCTAACAGGTTTTTTTAACTTATAAAATGGACTTTTCTTTCATTTTTCAAGAAAGATGGGTTTTGGCCTGTTTTGTTTATCTAAAAAAAATTGCTAAACTTATCTGACTAACTTCTCATTGATGTATTGTTTCATCGAGATACAATCTAAATCGCGATGTAATTTTCTTGTTCCTGACTGGGCTTCTTCAATTTTTTTAGGTTTATGCTCTACTCCGAGTAAAGATCCGCCCGATTTGGATTTGTACATATAGGACAAATGCCCCAATACCACGTCCTTTTGCTATGACTTCCCCATTTTTTTTTTCAATTTATTTCATGTCTTCCAACAAATATTCAACGCATTTATCATATTACTCGATTGATTAACAGTTTGAGATCACTTCTATTTCTAAATATCTAAATAAATAGAAATAACTAAAATATGATATAAATATGATATTAAGTCGTAATCATAAATATATTTATTACCTATTGGTTTTCTTTCTAAACGGAGCCTGGATACTTCATTTGATTGGTCTAACCAAGCCAACCATAAATTATTCTAATTGATAATATTAGTCCGTATACCCTCCCTAAAAAATGGATCTAATTGCACTTCACGCTCCAAATTTTTGATAATTGAATCAATCTTTCTCGGGCGAAAGAGGGGATATCTCGATCGGGGAAGAGAACGGGGAAATACCGTATGCCCAATATATCTGACAAGTCGCACTATACGTCAATCCACAATGCATCTTCCTCTCCAGGACTTCGAAAAGGTACTCTTGGAACACCAATAGGCATTAAATAAAAGAAAAATTAAGTACTATATCTCACTTTGATGTGAAAGCGTAACAGTGGGTTTAGTGGCCTAATACTATTGATTTTATTATCCTATTTTATCCATAGATTGACTAAGTTCATAAAAAAAGAAGACAAAATGAATAAAGGAAAATTCTTACAAATGAGTCCTTTGAATGATGAACAAATATATATATATTCACTCATATAAAATGGTATCAACCCCCTTACCATTGCGTATTGTTACTTATCGGGTGTAGAATAGATCTGCTTCTTTTTGTTCCTACGAACAAAATAGTTTCATTATTACTAAAAGTAATTATTACGAAAAGCATCAAACAAATATTAATCCTTTCCCCGAGAGAATCCCCTAAAAAAGGGGTCTATAGCATAGCTTTTTCCAATGCAATAAAGTTACATTGTGTCTATTTTTCGTTGATAAAGGGGTATTTCCATGGGTTTGCCTTGGTATCGTGTTCATACCGTCGTATTGAATGATCCCGGTCGTTTGATTTCTGTCCATATAATGCATACAGCTCTGGTTGCTGGTTGGGCCGGTTCGATGGCTCTATACGAATTAGCCGTTTTTGATCCCTCTGATCCTGTTCTTGATCCAATGTGGAGACAGGGTATGTTCGTTATACCCTTCATGACTCGTTTAGGAATAACGAATTCATGGGGCGGTTGGAGTATTACAGGGGGGACTGTAACGAATCCGGGTATTTGGAGTTACGAAGGTGTGGCCGGGGCACATATTGTGTTTTCTGGCTTGTGTTTTTTGGCAGCTATCTGGCATTGGGTGTATTGGGATCTAGAAATATTTACTGATGAACGTACAGGAAAACCCTCTTTGGATTTGCCTAAGATCTTTGGAATTCATTTATTTCTCTCAGGGGTGGCTTGCTTTGGTTTTGGTGCATTTCATGTAACAGGATTGTATGGTCCTGGAATATGGGTGTCCGATCCTTATGGACTAACCGGAAGGGTACAGGCCGTAAATCCAGCGTGGGGTGTGGAGGGTTTTGATCCTTTTGTTCCGGGAGGAATAGCTTCTCATCATATTGCAGCAGGGACCTTAGGTATATTGGCAGGTCTATTTCATCTTAGTGTTCGTCCACCCCAACGCCTATACAAAGGATTACGTATGGGAAATATTGAAACCGTCCTTTCCAGTAGTATTGCTGCTGTCTTTTTTGCAGCTTTTGTAGTTGCTGGAACTATGTGGTATGGTTCAGCAACTACCCCGATTGAATTGTTTGGTCCCACGCGCTATCAATGGGATCAAGGATACTTCCAACAAGAAATATATCGAAGAATTGGTGCTGGCTTAGCCGAAAATCAAAGTTTATCCGAAGCTTGGTCTAAAATTCCTGAAAAACTAGCTTTTTATGATTACATCGGCAATAATCCGGCAAAAGGGGGATTATTCAGAGCGGGCTCAATGGACAACGGGGATGGAATAGCTGTTGGGTGGTTAGGACATCCTATCTTTAGAGATAAAGAGGGGCATGAACTTTTTGTACGTCGTATGCCGACGTTTTTTGAAACATTTCCAGTTGTTTTGGTCGACGGGGACGGAATTGTTAGAGCCGATGTTCCTTTTAGAAGGGCAGAATCAAAATATAGTGTCGAACAAGTAGGTGTAACTGTTGAGTTCTATGGCGGCGAACTGAATGGAGTCAGTTATAGTGACCCTGCTACTGTGAAAAAATATGCTAGACGTGCTCAATTGGGTGAAATTTTTGAATTAGACCGTGCTACTTTGAAATCCGATGGTGTTTTTCGTAGCAGTCCAAGGGGTTGGTTTACCTTTGGGCATGCTTCGTTTGCTTTGCTCTTCTTCTTCGGACACATTTGGCATGGTGCTAGAACCTTGTTTAGAGATGTTTTTGCTGGTATTGATCCGGATTTAGATGCTCAAGTGGAATTTGGAGCATTCCAAAAACTTGGAGATCCAACTACACGAAGACAGGTAGTTTGATACAATATTGCTTTGTTACTTTTCGTTTTTATTTTATTTGACTGACTATAGGGTTGGGGTACCGGATAAATCTTGATTTGACATTTGACTCGCTGCCTTTTCTTTGACTTTTGTTCTTTCTTTATCCGGGAGACGGTCCAAAATAAACAGGTATGGAAGCTATAATTGTAAACCACGATCGAATCTATGGAAGCATTGGTTTATACATTTCTTTTAGTCTCAACTCTAGGAATAATTTTTTTCGCTATCTTTTTTCGCGAACCGCCTAAAGTTCCAACTAAAAAGTAAAAGGATGAAATGATTTTTCATTATCTCAATTGAAAGTAATGATCCTCCCAATAGTGGGAGGATCATTACTTCGACTAGTCCCCGTGTTCCTCGAATGGATCTCTTAGTTGTTGAGAGGGTTGCCCAAACGCAGTATATAAGGCGTACCCAGTAAAACTTACAAGTAAACCAGATAAAAAGATGGCGACTAGGGTTGCTGTTTCCATTATTATATAGTTTTAAGACATTATGTAGTTTTAAGACCACAATGGATCTATGATAAGATCATTTATTTACAACGGAATGGTATACAAAGTCAACAGATCTTAATGAATATAAAATATTATGGCTACACAAACCGTTGAGGGTAGTTCTAGATCTGGCCGCCCAAAACGAACTAATGCCGGGAGTTTATTGAAACCATTGAATTCAGAATATGGTAAAGTAGCTCCTGGTTGGGGGACTACTCCTTTGATGGGTCTTGCAATGGCTCTATTTGCAGTATTTCTATCTATTATTTTGGAGATTTATAATTCTTCCATTTTACTGGATGGAATTTCAATGAATTAGATTTACAAGAACCATTAACTAGCTTTTTCAATCCAAAGTGAAGCGTTTAGTTTTCTGATTTTTATCCCATTCTATTTTGGTAGTTCGACCGTGGAATTTCTTTTTTTCTGTATTTCCGGAATATGAGTGTGTGACTTGGTATAATTGATCCTATGGCTAGTACAGAGAATAGATCTGTCATCTTGATAGAGATGGTTTTACTTCGTCGGATATTCGTTTTAGTATCTGGAGCACGGAATATATGAAATAGATTACTATAGATTACTAAAGTATTAGAACTATGATTCATACTTAATAGTCAGACCTCGTGGCCGGACTTCAAAAAATTTTTAAAAGAGTTAGAAGTTATAAATAGAAAGATTTTGATTCTTTCAAACTTCCGTTTAGGCTTATTTTGATCAAAGGACAAAGATTTCTTTTGATTTTTCGTCATTAGATCTAGTCATTGAATAAGTGATGATCCAACGGTTCTTAACTCAGGGAATTTTGGGACTTAGTTTGAGAAGGTTTTATTGAATCATCGTGGTTCTAGTATGAATCTGAGGTTTTAATCGATTCATAGGGTCTTAACAAGAGAATTCCTATCAATAAAAAAAAACAGCAGTAAAGCCGCATTACACATAAATAACAACAAAGAAAATAGGTAAATAGAAGATTCAAGAGGCCTATAACGATCGATATAGAGACGAATGAGCCGACTTGATTTTTTGGCATTATAACCACAAAGAATAGTTTTCGG